GGTGTATCCGTTGAAGCCAGACTTGATTTTCCTTGATGTCTAACATAATGCATAAAAAGATCCTGAAGGAGCCATAGGCCATCATTAGGAAACACTTCTTCTATAGGATGCTTTATTTTTAAATAAAAAAATATTCGCTCAAAAAAGACACCAGAAGATGTTAATCTTAAATGAGAAGATTGGTTGCAGAGAAAAAGTAAGACAGATTCATATTCACAAACATGAGAATTATACAGAAACAAAAAAAATCTTGGATTACTCTTTGAAAAAATAGAAATATATTTATTTTGAAATTTTTTTGGAATAAAAAAACTATTACAATTATAATACTCTTGAAGAAAAAGCCCTAATAAATGCAAAGAAGAGGCATCTTTTACCCAACATCGAAGGGTTTGAACTAAGATTTGCAGATGAATCGGATAGGGTATTAGTACATCTGAAGCATACGTTAAATGTGTAAATTTATCCTCTAAAAAAGGAAATATTGACTGAATTGATCGTAAATTATAATACTTTATGACTTCTAGAACCGGTAAGGAAGATGTTACTCGTAGGGCAAATGGCATTTCCACAATGCCGACAAACCCCTCTGATATCATTTGATAATACAAATTCTCATTGAACCCAAAAACCTGATTTTGGTTAGAATCTTTATGGGAAAAAATCAAATGATTCGTTTGATACATTCGAAAAATTAAACGTTTTATAACCAGTAAACTATAGTTATTGTGAGAGCTCACATTTTTTAAAAAGTTCCGTCTAGTTAAACCACGATCACGAACAAATGCATACATATACTCCCGAAAGATAAGTGGGTATAGGAGTTGAAATTTCCCAGATCTATCTAGCTCTAAAAATCCTGGATATTTCGTCATTTGAAATTTGATTTTAACCGAAAATAGGATTGGATCCGTTGGGTTATCAAATGATACATAGTACGATAGAGTCAAAACAAGGTTTTATATTAAAAATAAAAATAGGATACCTCGGAAAAAGATACAATTCTAAAACGGACTCTTGATCCTCTGTTTTTTCAACCAAGAGGTTTATGTTCGGATAACAAGATGGTAAGAAATCCTTTATTTTTTCAATCCAATCGCTCTTTTGATTAAAAAAGATTTCTTTATCAATATACTGCCTTCTTCATACACATTTTTTTCTACTACATAATGTAGATAGCTAATAGTTAGGATTCAAAACAAATTGATAATACGCTCATGGGAAAAGCATTCCCCGCGTCAAGGACTAATATAGTTTTAACGTCTAATTAGATCGGGTAATCATTCAAAAATTAAGAACAGGAGCTCGTTACTTTTTCTTTTCCTATAATTGGAACCTATAGTTAGGATCTATCCATTTATTTAGTCGACCTAACTCTCAATTTAGTTTTAATTTCTTTGCTTGTTAAATTAAGCAAGATTTCGCCCTATCCCCATAACAGTAAGAACAAAATATTCTTAGAATTCTTTATTGATACGACATGCTGTTTTTTCCAGTCATTTTTTTCAAGATCAGTCGTGGTCTTACAAACTCTACCGATGGTATAGACGAATCACTTGCTTCATATAAACGTGTAAAAGATGCTAGCCGCACTTAAAAGCCGAGTACTCTACCGTTGAGTTAGCAACCCGAACTCAAAAAATGAGTATTCATGTATAGATACAATAGGAATCCCAATAAAAAAAGAGATAAAATAGTACGACGCAATCAAAAAATTTAAAAAAGATAAACCAAACATAAAAACATTTAGAATAAATTTTGAACATAATAAAGATAAACCGAATAGCGGGGAGAAATATAGTAATTTCTCCACGCTCAGATTATATTTATTTGATACATTATTGTCAATAGAAAAGGGAATATTGAGAAAAGAATACAATAAAAAAATTTTTAAATTTGTGAATTTACTAAAATCAAAAACTAAGGGTTCATTTTAGATTTATTTTTATATTAGGTTGACACTACATTATAGAAGTTACATAGAAACATTAAAGCATTTACAAATAAATTAACCAAATCGAAAAGAAAAACCCCGTTTTAGTCAATTAATATCAATCTAAGTAAAAAAGAAAGGATTAAGCTGTTACTTTTTTGTTCATAGAATTCCACTGAAGAATTCGCAGAACAGTATCCTTTTTTGGTTATAAAAGATGACACTATCCGGGAACAATAAGAAATATTATATAAAGGGAAAACTCTCTACTGGATAAAAAATGGAAAAGATTAGACAAAACTCTATAAAAATGGGGCACACCCTCTTTATTTTAATCTAGTTCTTGTTGTTGAGACAAGAGTTTTTCCCTGTTTTAAAACCCTTTATCTTTCTTTGACTTGAATCATTGGGTTTAGACATTACTTTGGGGATTTTTTATCCTTTTAATCAAAATGGCAGCAACATGCCTTTTTTTGTGATTTCTTTGTATCACCGAATCCTACTAAGGGTTAATTCCTGTGTAATAGACTTTTTATTTGATTGAAAGGTTTTTACAAATTCCAACAAATTTGAATTTACGAGGTACTTGAATCGGCCCTTTTGGATTTCCATATAGAAAATCCACTTAACAAAGTAATCCTAAATTCTTAATTTTTATACAAATATATATACACATATAAACTAAAGAAAATCTGAGAAAAGAAAAATATCTAATATATTTAGATATATTAATTTAGTAATTAAATATAATAGTACTGCAATTCTAAAGAAGTCTTTTTTGAATCTGCATCATCAAATAACTAGATATTTACTCGATATTTATAAGATAAATTCAACAATTTCCCATGTTATTCTTCGAATATTAAACTAAGAACTCATATGAGTTTATCAATTTTAGAAATGGCTAACAATTCTATTTAATCCGCGGGTTATTTGCACTCTATTAAATTTGTGAAAAAATATATCATTCATAAGATATCATTCATAGAAGACTCATAAAAAATAAGAGGAATAATTATTATTTTTCAATATTATACTGTTAAACATAAACAGAGGATCATTCAAAAAAAAGCAAATGTTTTTCTTATTTCTTTTGATATATATGGAGTAAACCCATAGTAATTTTTAACTATCTTGAATATGTATACAGATACACACTGGGACGGAAGGATTCGAACCTCCGAATACCGGGATCAAAACCCGTTGCCTTACCACTTGGCGACGCCCCATGACACAAATAAAGACTAAGATTGGTACTAGTTGTTCGTCAACTTAAGTCTAACTATCCATAAAATAAATTAGATTGTTGAAATAATTTTTCTATGTATAAATATACAATTAAACTAAGGAATTTATTGATCATTACATCTAATTCAATTAAGATATTATATGAAAGTATGATTTATTCTATTTACTTTTGATTTTTGAATCAAAGTGGAAGAATTTTTGATTGGGCAAGTTAAAATCAAAGAAGGGTTTTTTGTATATCCACTTTTTTTCTTTAACCTTCTATAAATAATGCAACTTATTAATAACTCAATCAAAATAAATATAATTACCCTCAAGAACAAAACGTTTGTTATGCTTAATATATTAAGTTTGCCCTGTAGCTGTCTTAATTCTACCCTTTTTTTAAGTAGTTTTTTCGCCGCCAAATTGCCCGAAGCCTATGCTTTTTTAAATCCAGTCGTAGATATTATGCCAGTAATACCTCTTTTCTTTTTTCTCTTAGCTTTTGTTTGGCAAGCTACTGTAAGTTTTCGATGATATTATTATTTAAAAACCTTTTTATAGTATTTACTACCGCCCTAGACAAAGATTGAAATAGTGAAATTATTGTATAAAAAGTTCACAACACCACATTTGACTTCATTATTATGACCCTTTTCCAGCGAAGACCTCTTCCAAAATGTATAATTGTGGGTATAAGAGGTTTTTTCTTAATTTGGTGGCAATTTTCAAAAATATATCTTAAAATATAATAAAATACGGAAGCTAAAATACAAATATCCGCATGGAAGATCTACTCTCTTTTTTTTCCTAAAAAAAACTTTTGGAGATTCTGTAATGCTTACTCTAAAACTATTTGTTTACACAGTAGTGATATTCTTTGTCTCTTTATTCATCTTCGGATTCCTATCTAATGATCCGGGACGTAATCCTGGACGTGAATAATAAAAAAGAAATAAGGTTTGTTTTTCTTGCTCGATTTTAAAATGTTATTTAGTAGGATCTTATAACTTTAACATTTTTAATTTAACTAGTAAAAAAAGGAAATAAAAAGTTATCAATGAAAACGGAAAGAGAGGGATTCGAACCCTCGGTACGAAAAACTCGTACAACGGATTAGCAATCCGACGCTTTAGTCCACTCAGCCATCTCTCCCTAATGCACAAAAGAAAGTACAATAAATTAAATAAAAGTCAATATAGGGCTTCAATAAATACTTTTATTTAATTTATCTGTAGAAAATGTATAAAAAAAATTAATAATAATAAATAAATCAAAAAGTACTTTTTGATTTTGTACAAAAAACGGATATTTCCCCGGCCTGGCCAGTACCTAGCCGGGCCCGGTCTTTTTTGTTCCAATGACTAAAATTAAAAAAGGGTTCTTCTTCAATTTTAAAAAACAAAAACTTCTTTTTAATATTGAAACAATCATAAGAGGAACTGGGTGGATTCCTTTGATATTTGATATATCATCAAAATTTCATTTGTTTTCTTAATTTCTTTACTTTTTTTATTTAGTAATAAAAAAAAAATCAAGTAACGTAAGATAGGAAAAGAAGGGAACTGTGAATTCTTGTTCACTGCATTTTTATGTTACGACTTAAATAGTTTTGTCAAGCCATATCCGATAAAAACTTCTAATCAAAAAACTTGGGATAAAATTTGGTCCTAATCTCATTACGTCTTCTCGTTTACGCTCTAATTTTCCGGATTCCTTCGTATCTTTTGATTCCCAACAAATATCTTGTTCGACAAAAAGCAGATTTATACATAATAATCGGATTGTAGCGGGTATAGTTTAGTGGTAAAAGTGTGATTCGTTCTTTTAACCCCTT